CGGCAAAGTTTTTTTTATTTAAAATTTCACTATTTCAATTTAAAATTTTATTTTTAAATTGAAATAGAAATGAAAAATATCTTCATTTCGAAATTCTCTTGGATTTTAGTTGAGTAATGTATTCTATGAATAATAAATATATATGAAGAATACTCTTTCAATCAAAGAAATATTTCAATTATTTCCGTGTTCGTATTTTGAAAGTAAAAAAAGTAAAAGGAATACAAATGGTAGGAAATTTATTCCAACTGAATTCTTCATAAATTTTCTATTTCGATGAACTGACTCTTACCAAAGTTAGATATGGACCATGAGGAAGAACGGAACTTTTTTTTTTTATTTTGTTTACCTCTTTACTGTTCAAAGATCAAAGAGAAAACAATTCGGTTATTCCATTACGTGGATACACATTGGGAAACAACATAGTAGTTGTCCAACGAGATACTGCACATACTAAAATATTGTTTTGGGCGAGTCACATATTGCGCCGCTTGTTTTAGTTTTACTATTTTAGAAATTTTATTTTTGTTTTGCTTGTTTTATTGAACCCATTTCATATCATGGTTCAAACGTTAAAAGTCGACGGGTTTTACTAATCCTTTTCGAAATCCGAAGAAGTTCCCATGGATCATTTGTCAACTCCTCAATCAATGACTTCTTCGATAGGTATAATAAAATAATCTTTTAGTTAGCATTCCGACGAAGAAGTCATTGATTCTTTCGATCGGGATTCATATTGAAAATAATCAGAAATCTAGGAATTCGAATCGTAAAAGTCGCTTTCGATTATTTCAAATTAATTTAATTGAAATCAACACAAATTAAATACAAATAGATAAAGCAAAGAAATAGAATTGGGATACTATATAATATACATTATCACTATATATATTATATATACGTAATTAAATCGATTTCTATATATATAGAAAAGGAATATGATGATACTATTGTAGATTGATCTATATTAATCTATATTAAATTAACCCGCATTACAATACAACTTTATACACTACAATAACAATACTAGATAGTATGGTAGAAAGAAATATCTGAATCTTTCTACCATACTATCGTATCCCATAGAATACGACTGATTCTAGTCTGCCCATTTCATTTAAGACGCGAAATTTTTATCCTTTTCTTCTCTGCAATTATTGATAAGAAATAAAAAATCAAGTTTAATTCAAATTAATCACCTTGGCTGACTGTTTTTACGTATATTATAAGTAAAAAAGCAGTAGGAACTAGAATAAACAGTGCAGTAGCAATAAATGCGAGAATATTTACTTCCATAATCTCATTGTTTAATTTTTCTTTAATTCGCAATAACTCGGGAGTTAATCCCATAGAGATAATAAACCTTTCGCCTGTAAATTCAATGGGATGCATTCCATCTCGATGATATCGAATCGGATCAATATCATGAATAACAATATCGGAGCTATCAAATCGATTCATCGTCAAGAATTGAATAGTATAACATAGGATGATCTTTTATCCATACTGAACTCAAAATTTGATTCCCGATACAATCAATAATTCCTTTATTTATTTATCATTCTTTTCCATTCTTTCTTTTCTATAACCTACCGCCCTCTTTGTACAATCATCTGATGAAGTATCATCTAACCGCCTTTCCACTTACCATTGGTTCTAAACAAACCCCAACAAACAATAGAAGCTCAATGAAAAAAAAAGGAAGGAGCTAAGTTATAAACTCCTTTTTTTAATGATCCAATCTTCTTGGAAAACAAAAGAAGTATGATAAAGACGAGTACAAATTCCGGTATAAAAAAATCGAATATTCCATCAAATTAACTATTTTTTTATATATTTATATATAAATTTAAAAAGTTTGTTCTTTCAAGGAAAAACCCTTATAAAATAAAAAAAAAATTCATTACCTCGCTAATAAAAAAGTGATCCTTGTTTGATCTTTATTTTTTGAATATCCTCTTTCATTGGATTAGTAATGGGACGCATATATCAAAAGTTCAATGCGAAATTTGAATGAGATAGATTATTTCAAATTAGTAAAATTTGAAATTGAGGTTACACAAAATAGGGCCCGAAAAGGATATACTTTTATTTTAATCTTAAAAAAAAAGTATTCTATACTATTCTATACACAGTAACTATGTTCAATTTTTTTTATATTGTACAAATTCCATTTATGTATGTACTCCCGGGAAACATACAATACTCTACTCTATTTCATATTTCACAGATCGGGAGTAATTGAAAAAGCCAGACCCAGTACAGTACGGTATCCCGTGGAATCCTGAATCTGATGCTAATAATATAATAATTGTACTAATCCACATATGCCTCTCTCCCATCAATCGAATCGGTACTAGTCGAAGAAATGGAAATTCCCCCATTTGGTTGATGATAAATGTGAAACGAAAAAGAAAAAAAGAAGAGGGATCGCTGTTGGGAATGAAATTATGTTATTTGGACTTCTTTTCACAAAAAATAGAGAGATGAATTGATATAG